GTAACTGGTATTCCTGTGATCGGTTTAATAGGTATTTTCTTTTACGGTTCATATTCCGGGTTGGGTTCATCTCTGTAGTAATCAGATGAACCAGACTGTAGACATGAAAAAGTAAGAACTCAGCGGTAAGATACCGCTGAGTTCTTACTCTCTTACGCTTAGAGCGAGGCGAGGCTTTGATCTATTCCATATAATATTGGATTATCCAGAAAATCGATTGATTCCTTCTTTCTTGTTGCTTCGTAAAAGTGAATATTATGGAGGAACGACAGAGCCTATAAATCAATCAATAGAAATAGATTCAATTCCATTGTTCAAAAACAACATAAGAAAGAAGGAATAGAGTGGTTTGAAAAATCAGAGAAAAGGATTCTTTTTGTCATTTCTACGAATAGAATATTTTGATTATGTTGACTGGATAACTTTCCAATTTGTATGTTATGTATTTAAACGGATGAGACATCCTGCAAATCATTTCTATACTAAACTAATAAAACCTTACTCTATAAAAACTCTATAAAAAGATAAAAAAAAAACTGTGATGAAATAAAAAAAAAGAATTTGGATATGCGTAAAAATCGAATTTAATCCGCTTTTCAACCAAAAGAGTCAAAGTCAAAATTTTTTTGTTTGAAGAATTTTTCCTTTATTTTCAAATTTAGAAAAGAAATTTGAAATAGTTATTAAGTTGAATTTAATTAAAAATAATAGAAGAAGTTTCATTTGCTCAATGAATTATCCCCCCTAACCCTTTTTTTTTTGTCTACTACTTCTTATGAATCTAAACAAAGGAATTTCGATAGACCCGGAAAAGAAGAAATAGTAATCTTTGACGAACAAGATAAAAATCATTATTATTTGGATACAAAACGACACAAGAAAGGGTATAAAGTCCTTTTTCTTGTGTCGAATGGAAGATTAGGAAGACTTATAATCCCCCCTAGAAGTATCTGTTCCTTTCATTTATCCCGTCCTTGTCTTGTATCCTCTTCCTTTGTTTTTATATGCCTATTGTCTAGTGCTAGGAATGGGAATGGGATAGAAGTAATGAATTCCATACATCCCGAAAAAGCAGTATAAACAAAGCAAGCGGGGGTATTTACAGAATTTTTTGATCATACATATTTAATTGTATTGATTGACAAGAATTCCGCGCTTTTTACCAACTTGATGGTAAGGAATCTCTGGATCTAAAAATTCATTTCGAATAATTGAACCTTTTCAAACTGTTTCTTTTTAAGAACCAAAAAAATTTGTGCCAAAATAACAGATGCCAAGAAGAACAAAAGGCCTTGGACGCGTAATGGATCTTGAAGCACTATTTCTGCATCTCCCTGACCAAACCCCCCTACATTAGGATTGCTTGTTAATGGTTGATCAAGCTTGATGGATTCACCCTCTGAAACAAGAAGTTCTGGTCCTGGAGGTATAATATCAACCACTTGGTGTCCATCCGATGCATCAACTATGGTTATTTCATATCCTCCTTTTTCTTTACGTACTATTCTGCTTACTATACCTGCGGATGTAGCATTATAGACCGTATTGTTACTCTTGCTCCCATCAGGATAAATCTGACCCCTTCCCCGGTTCCCTCCTACATATATGGGATATTTTAAGAAGTGAACATCTTTCTTCGTAGCAGGGTCGGGGGAAAGAATGGGAAAGACGATTTCACTATATTTCTGACCTGGAACAGGACCTATCACAAGAATATTTCTTTTATTGGGACGATAACTCTGAAAAGACAGATTTCCTATCTTTTCTTTCACCTCGGGAGAAATACGATCGGGAGGGGCTAATTCGAATCCCTCGGGTAAAATAAGAACAACCCCTACATTCAAAGCCCCTTTTTTACCATTAGCAAGAACTTGTTTCAGTTGCTTATCATAAGGAATTCGAACAACTGCTTCAAATACAGTATCAGGAAGTACAGCTTGCGGAACTTCAATATCCACAGGCTTATTAGCTAAATGGCAATTGGCGCATACAATTCGCCCTGTTGCTTCTCGTGGATTTTCATAACCTTGCTGCGCAAAAATGGGATACGCATTTGAAATAGATGTTCGAGTTATTACATATATCATGATCGATACAGAAATAGATCGAGTCATCTGTTCCTTTACCCAAGAAAAAGTATTTCTATTTTGCATGATCCAATCATTGATCCAGGAATTTCTACAATAAATTAGATAGGTGGCTAGTATAGTTCCCTATCTGCGAGTCTGCCATTGTACCGAAATAATTCTACTAAAATAGGACAAATACCTTGAAGAGGTAGAAATATAAAGAAAATAAGTAAAATGCTTTCTTTATACGCGAAGAAAAATTTTGATTGATATCAGGAGATCAAATAAGTTCTTCATTAATTCATTGAATGATAAATGACTACGAGCGAAGGAGATACGCGATTTAAAAAACGGAAGATCCAATATTTCACAATTGTATCTAGAATAACTGGAAAAGTGGAAACAAGACCAGATATAATTTGATCGTTATGAGCCAATCCAAAATCATTGTAGATCGAACCAATCATTAGTTCCCAACCGTGGGTCGAGTGAAATCCGATCCATAAATCAGTAACTAAAAGAATCGAAAAAGCTTTTATTGTGTCACTTAAGTTATAGAAGAATTCCTGAACCCAAGAATTAAGAATGACAAGCTTTTCATTACCCAGAATAAAATAACCACTTAGAATAGCGAAACAGATTATATTTGTCGAAAAATGCAAAATGATATGGAGATGATATTCATTGTGTGTTTTGACCAATTGTATCGTTTCCTTGTGTATTCCTATACGAAACTTTTGTATATGTGTCTCCGGGTATTCTTTTATCATTTCGTCCAACAAGAAGAGTTCTTCTAATTCTAGGAATTTTTCTAGAACATTTTTCTCTTGAATATCATTCAAAAAAGTTTCGGATTGCCTAGTATTCCACCAATTAATAATCCAAGGTTCCAGACTTTTTTGAAATGAGAGAGAGACCCACCAGGGCAAAAATACTATAGATGCAAGATATGGGAGGGAAGTCAATGCTTTCTTTTTTTTCATTTTTTATCTGTGAATTGGTAATGAACTGCTTCATTTGTCAACTCTATCTGATCTGATATTTCTCTAAAGCACGAGTTCTATAACAAGGTATCGAACCTATGGATCTATTCCTATTTTTGTATAATAATTTAGTCCTTAGATCTAGAAGGAATATAGAAATAGAATAAAGACCCCTTTTCGGATGAAAAAAATAAAATTTATGAAATAATAAATAATATAATATGAAATAATAAATAATATAATAATAATAAATAATATATTTATTAAGTATATATATATATATAGTATTTTAGTTTAGGATTTCGGGATATCTCGATTTGGCAAATTCGAACTAATTTCATCTTCATTTGTTCCTTTCGATAAATACTCGAAGTAACGAATATTATTCGGATTTCAAGACGAAAAACCCTCCCGGATTAATTCCATTAATTTTTTCGAAATGTTGTACCGTCTAACCATAGCGCAGGAATACGGTATCAATTCCAAATCTGAGGCCTAACCTAAAAAGATGAATTCTGTATTACTAAATACATATTCGGATATTTGATGAATTAATACTAAGATTAGACTTATTAGACTTTTTACTAGTATAAAAGAATTGAGTTGGGCCCTATACGCATACAAAACGGTTTTGGTATAGAAAAAAATTTCTTCTTATTGTTTATTATATTTATTATAGTTGTTACATATACGTTCTCCTACTTTTGTTTTATTCTATGCGGGTTGTTGTGCCAACGGACCGAGGAAACAGAATCTAACATGTTTTGCTCGAATGAATATTCTGAGGAAACTTCAATTGTATTAAAAAGGTAAAAAGGAAATTAGCAAGCTCCTTCCATTATGCGGAGAAAACATTCATTCTTCGTTCGGTTCATTTCAAAATACTTCAATTGGTACGCGCAAGAAATAGGCCAATTCCGCCGCTTTTTGCTCAATTTCTCGTGGAGTCAAATTCTCATCAGTACGAGTCAAGGGAATGGTTCCTTGGCCTCTGATTTCCATATAAAGAATACGACGAGGAAAAAGACCCTCTTTAACCTCCATTCTGATTGATTGGATATCTTTCATAAAGAAGCGAAGGAAGATGCGACGATTTATTCCGGGGAATCCCCAACGAAAAATACACATTATTCCTTCTTTTCTATCAAATCGGTCATAACCACTACCGACATTCCATGAAATTGTGCACCACAAATAGGAACTAATGAATAGACCCGCGATCCCATAGAAAGACATCACGATCCCTTGTGGAAAAAAAGCGATTTGCTGAGATGGAAATCCGGGTATCAGATTCCTACCAAGATAACTGGAAGTTCCAACCACTAAGAATCCTAATGAACCTAAAAAAAGGATACAGGCCCAGCAAAAATTACTTGCTTTTCGAGACCCTGTTATAAGTTCTATCCATATATGTTCTGATCGCCAGTTCATACTATACTAGATCCCGTTGTATTCGATTGGAATTGAGAAAAAATTTGACTTTACTTTTCTTCTTGATGCCGAAGTAACTTTCATCAACTAGCACTATTCTGATATGAACCATTAGGAGTAATTGGTTAGATACATTGACTTTCTATTATAAAAATATTCGCCGAGCCTTTTTAACCAGATATGCCCGCATATAACTGCATTTATGCAGATATCATGCATTCGCATGCATAACAGTTCTTTCATTTGTGTTCGGAAAAAGCCACATATCGTACCATATTACACTAAACAATTTTCGGTACCAAATAAATATCTGTATTATGATTCAGTGTTGAAATAAATTGATGAAATTGGTTCCCATCGGATCTAGACAATCTTATTTTTTTGGACATGAAGAAATAAAGAAGCCATTGCAATCGCCGGAAATACTAGACCCACTAAGGGGACAAAAATAGAGGGTAAGTTAAGATCTGTCATAGAATGGGTACCTCGATTTAATATTTGTACCTATTATAAAGATATCTTATGATAAGTATAAGTATATCTATTATAAACTATTATAAATAATATATTATAAATAATATTAAGTAGTTACTAAGTGCAAGGAATGAGAACTAAATGAAGTGTACCTATTCATCTTTCTACACGAATATGTATGATATTCCGCTTTAAGAAATTTTATTATTCTCCCATCCTTATATTCTTTCTATCTATCTTTCTAATAAAATAGAAAGTTTTTTATTATAATTAAAGAGTTTATTATAATATAAGTTCGCGACTCTAACTAAACTAATTCAATCCAACAAAAAAGGATTCCTAGTAAAAAATGGGAGTTCTTGGTAGACATAGTAGTAGACATAGAAATCACTTCTATTCTATATTTATTTTCATTTTATTTCGATATTTTTTTTATTTTTTATTCAAAGGAAAGAAACCATGGAGCTGAAATAACTCACTCAGAACACCTTTTAAAAGATTACGCGGTACGATTGGGTCGAATAAGCCCTTATGGAATGAATACTCAGCCGCTTGTGAACCGTCAGGTACTGTTTTATTCAATGTTTGTTCAATTACTCTTTTACCCGCAAAAGCAATGTAGGCATTGGGTTCAGCAATAATAACATCTCCCAACATACCAAAACTGGCAGTTACTCCACCAGTTGTAGGAGATGTAAGAATTGATACATAGAATAACTTTTTATTTGATTGATAATTATATGAAGCAGAAGATATTTTAGCCATTTGCATCAAGCTCAAACTTCCTTCTTGCATGCGTGCTCCTCCAGAAGCACACACAATAATGACAGGTAGAGATCGATTAGTAGCATACTCGATCAAACGGGTGATTTTCTCGCCTACTACAGATCCCATACTACCCCCCATGAACTGAAAATCCATAACCCCAATTGCTATGGGAATACCATTTAGTTGACCTATGCCTGTTTGAACAGCTTCAGTTAAACCTGTCCTTCTTTGATAAGAATCGATACGATCTCTATAAGGTTCCTCCTCGGAATGAAATTCAATGGGGTCCATGGAGACCATATCCTCATCCATAGGATCCCAAGTGCCCGGATCAATCAAAAGTTCGATTCTATCTGAACTACTCATTTTCAAATGATATCCACACTGTTCACAAATATTCATTTTTGACCTAAAAAATTTTTTATAATTTAATCCATAACAATTTTCGCATTGAACCCATAAATTTCTGTATTTTTTATTTATATCAAAATCATTAGATCTTCCTCTTATATTGAAATCACGGCTGTTACCACCAGTTTTTATACTAGAATTCCTACTTTCACTTCCGCTTACGCCTTCAGTACAAATGAAACTAGAAATGTAACTGTCACTGTAATTGTCGGTACCACCAAAAATGTAACTATGAATACTGACTTCAAAACGAAGATAACTATCAATGCAACTATTAATATGATTATTCCAACTAGATTGAGTATCATACATGTAATGATAATAGTAGTGATTGTTACTCTTAGACCTATTATTCAAATAACTGAAAAAAAAACTATTATTGTCAATCTCAAAAATCTGATTTTCAATATCAAAATATACAGAATAACTGTCACCATTACCATCCCTAACTAAAAAAGTGTTATCAGAGATCAAACTCCAAATATCCCTGATATCAAATAAATAATCAACATTACTGAAACTATATCTACTATTATAACTACTATTATCACTCCAACTAGGAATGTTTTTCTCCGTATCATTTAGAAGAGGCTCCTCACTTCCACCAGTATGTCCAACAGCATTAAGACTATCCATTGATTTACTTAGCCCACGTTTATGTTCTAACTTCTCCTTATCCTTAGACAACATCGAATTGAACCACCATTTTTTCATAGAGTCTTCCTGTCCCCCTATTTGATGAAAATATTATAGATGAATAGTCATTCGATGAATAATCATTTTACTATTGTATTTCCTATCAGGAATTAAGCATATGATCCGATCATTGGAATTGTTAACTAATAACGAGTGAGTATTGAAAGAAATAATTCTCTTTTGGGGGGGATCTGGGGTATCACTTCAATATATATATATATATATTATGATAGAATCTTTTTCTCAATTAGAAATATAAAGACAGGTTTCTCTCGTGTCATGTACAAAAAAAATTCTCATCGAAAAGATAAATAGTTGTTTCTTCCTATACTAGAAATGAGGAATTCATTCTCGTAGAATCTCGTATCATATAATCAAATAATAAGTTTATCTTGCAATATGAAACGAAAAAGACAATATACAGGGTGAGTATAGGGGGCCCCTCCTTTGGCTTGATCTATGGCCTGAAACTGCGGGATAGAAAACGATCCACCAATCCCAAGGATCCATAATTAATCCTATGGATCCAACAATAAACAACAAAAGTATTAAGTTGTTTAGTCTTCGATTTTTTCTTGTATTTAGATCTTGTATATAGAAATCTGTACATATGAAAGATCTATGCAAATACATAGTATAGGATGCTCATTCTTTATTCGGCTCAATCC